ATTATTGGCTTTACACTAATGAACAAAAAAAATACAACTTGAGAAATGAATTGAGAAATCGAATAAAAGTTCTAGAAAAAGAAAGGGGATCTCCTGTTCTAGATCTGCTCGAAAAAAGGATCAGATTATACAATGATGAGAATGAACAAGAATGCTTGTCCAAAATCCATGATCCTTTTTTGAACGGTCCTTATCGGGGAATAATAAAAAAATTGTATTCAAATACAACAAACATAAATCATTTAATAACTTTTGCAAAAGATTCCATAAAAATATTTTGGATAAATAAAATTCATAGTCTATTCTCTGACAATAAAAATTCTAATGATTTTGGAGAATTTGAACATCAAAAGAATCTGTTGAATAGAGAATCATTATTGAATTCTATTGATAATTCCTTAATCTCCACTAGTAAATTTTCTTTTGAGTCCGAGCCCAGTTTTGATTTGAAAAAATATTCTGTAACAGAACAAAAAAGAGTTGATTTAGAAAGTAAAGCAAAATATTTGCAATTTTTATTTGATGTAATTACAACTGATCCACATGATCAAAGAACAATTAGAAATCAATCTGTTGAAATAGAAGAAATTAGTAAAAATCTTTCTCGATGGTCCTACAAATTGACTTCAGATTTAGAAGAACAAGAACAAGAAGATGAGGAAGAATCGACGGAGGATCCTGGGATTCGTTCAAGAAAAGCCAAACGTGTGGTAATTTATACTGATAATGATCAGAATACTGATTCTGTTACTAGTACTACTAATAATAGTAATAGTAATAGTGATCAAGCAGAAGAAGTGGCCTTGATACGTTACTCACAACAATCGGATTTTCGCCGGGATCTAATCAAAGGGTCCATGCGTGCTCAAAGACGCAAAACAGTTATTTGGAAAATGTTCCAAGCAAATGTGCATTCCCCGCTTTTTTTTGATCGAAGAGATAAAACAGTTATTTTTTCTTCTTTTTATATTTCTGAAATAAAAAATATTGTTTTTAGGAATTGGATTGATAGAGAATCAGAATTGAAAATTTCCGATCTTGGGCTTGAGGAGGAAGAGACAAAAGAAAAGGAGAAAGATGAAGAAAATGAACGAATAGCAATATCAGAAACTTGGGATACCATTCCATTTGCTCAAGCAATAAGGGGCTCGATGTTAGTAACCCAATCTTTTCTTAGAAAATACATTATATTACCTTTATTGATAATAGTGAAAAATGTTGGCCGTATGTTATTATTACAATTCCCCGAGTGGTACGAGGATTTGAAAGAGTGGAATAGAGAAATGCACGTTAAATGCACCTATAATGGTGTTCAATTATCCGAAACAGAATTCCCAAGAGATTGGTTAACAGATGGGATTCAGATAAAGATTCTATTCCCTTTTTGTCTAAAACCTTGGCGAAGGTCTAAGGTACGATCTACTCATAGAGATTCAATGAAAAAAAAAAAAGAAAATTTTTGTTTTTTAACAGTATGGGGAATGGAAGCGGAACTTCCCTTTGGTTCTCCCCGAAAACGAACTTCTTTTTTTGAACCCATTGGTAAAGAACTTGAAATAAAATTTAGAAAAATCAAAAAGAGATCTTTTCTAGCTCTAAGAGTTTTAAAAGAAAGAAGAAGGGGATCTCTACAAATTTCAAAAGAAAAAAAAGAAAAAACAAGATGGGTCATGAAAATCGTTCTAGTTATAAAACGAATAATAAAAGAATTGGAAAAAGTGAATCCGATTTTATTATTTGAGTTGAGGAAAGTGAAAGTATATGAACCAAATGAAAATGAAAAAGATTCTAAAATAAATAATCAAATTCATCACGAATCAACCACTCTAATTCGATCTATGAATTGGACAAATTATCCACTCATAGAAAAAAAAATGAAAGACCTTTCTGATAGGATAATCACAATCAGGAATCAAATAAAAGGAATCACAAAAGAAAAGAAAAAAAGAATTCTAACTTATGATGATAAAAGATTGGAATCACAGAAATATATTTGGCGGATACTCAAAAAAAACAATACCCGATTAATACGTAAATTACATTATTTTATGAAATCTTTCATTGAAAAAGTATACATGGATATCGTGCTGTGTACCATTAACATTCCCAGGCCCTGTGCACAACTTTTATTTGAATCAACAAAAAAAATGATCAATAAACTCATTTACAACGATGAAACAAACCAAGAAGAAATTGATGAAACAAATAAAAATACAATGAACTTTATTTCAACTATCAAAAATTCGTTTTCGAATACTAATAATTATTTAAATAATTATTATGACTTATCTTTCCTGTCACAAACATATGTATTTTACAAATTATCACAAACCCAATTATTAAACAAGTATCACTTGAGATCTGTACTTCAAGATCATGGAACCCATCATTATCTTAAGGGTACAATAAAGGATTATTGTATAACACGAGGGATATTTGATTACGCATCAAGGCATAAGAAAATTAAAAAGTCCAAAATCAATAAATGGAAAAACTGGTTAAAGGGCCATTCTCAATATAACCTATCACAGACAAAATGGTCTCGATTAGTACCAAAAAAATGGCGAAATAGAGTCAATCAACGTCGTACCGTTCAATATCAAGAACCAATAAAATTGGATTCATATAAAAAGGAAAAAGACCAATTAATTCATTACGTGAAAAAGGATTCTTATTTAGTGGATTTATTGACGAATCAAAAAGAAAAATTAAAAAAACACTACAGGTATGATCTTTTATTACAAAAATATATGAATTGTGGGGATAAGGAAGACTCATATATTTATAGATCAACATTACAGGTAAGGAGGAACGGAGAAATTCCATATAATTTCAATACACCGAAATCCAACTCATTTTATATATTGATAAGTACAGCCATTAGTAATTATCTAGAGGTTAAATATATTATTGGTACAGATAAAAATCTGGATAGAAAATTTTTTGATTGTAGAATTCTACAGTTTTGCCTTAAAAAGAATATCAATATTGAGACTTGGACGAATGCGCGTATCGGCGCCAAGATTGATAATATCAAGATTAATAAAAATACTAAGATTGGAACTAAGAAGTATCAAAAAATGGAAAAGAAAGATATTCCAACTTATAAAGAAATTAACCCATCCAATCAAAAAAAAAAACTTTTTGATTGGATGGGAATGAATCAAAAAAAGTTATATCGTAATCGGACCATATCATATCTAAAATCTTGGTTCCTCCCAGAACTTGTTATATTATTTGATACATATAAGATTAAACCATGGATTATACCAATCCAATTACTTCTTTTTGATTCTTATAGAAATGAAAATATTAGTCAATATAAAAGCATCAACATAAATCAAAAAAACAATCCTTATATATTATATAATCAAAAAGATTATCTTGAATTAAAAAATTCTAACCAAGAAAAAAATGAACAACAAGGTAAAAGAGGCCTTGGATCAGATCTACAAAAACAAAATAAAAAAAAAGATGATGTTCAAGAAGATTATTCGCAATCAAACATTAAAAAGGGTAGAAAGAAAAAAAAATCCAAGAGCAACAAGGAAGCAGAACTAAATTTCTTCCTGAGAAAATATTTCCTTTTTCAATTAAGATGGGAGGACCCTCTGAATCAAACAATGATCAATAATATCAAGGTATATTGTTTCCTACTTAGACTTACGGATCCGAGGGAAATTTCTATATCTTCGATTCAAAGAGGGGAGATGCGCCTGGATGTAATGCTGATTCAGAAGGATCTTACTCTTACAGAATTGATAAAAAAGGGAATATTGATTATTGAACCGATTCGTCTGTCTATAAAAAAGGATGGACAATTTATTATATATCAAACGATAAGTATTTCATTGTTCGATACGAATAAAGATCAAAGCAAAACTAATAGAAAATACAAAAAAAAAATATATGTTAATAAGAAGAAGAATTTAGACGGATCCGTTGTACAACGTAGCAATACACTTGTGAATATAGAAAAAAATAATTATGATTTCCCTGTTCCAGAAAATCTTTTATCTCCTAGACGTCGCAGAGAATTAAGAATTCTAATTTCTCTCAATTCTCGAAATGTTTTGGATAAAAATCCAATATTTTGCAACGAAAACAAGATAAAAAACTGTCGACAATTTTTTAATGAGGGTAAATATCTTAATACAGACGCAAACATATTTATTAAATTCAAACAGTTTATTTGGCCCAATTATCTATTAGAAGATTTAGCTTGTATGAATCGCTATTGGTTTGATACTAATAACGGCAGCCGTTTCAGTATGTTAAGGATACATATGTATCCACGATTCATAATTAGTTAATTCTGAATTAGTTATCTAGTAAGGATATTTCCTGTATATTGAATAAAATATTCGATAGATGGCGAAATATGTACGCATACCTTGTCTTACATTCTGATACATGATATTTGATTTAAGTACATATCAATTGAATTAGATCTAGTAAGAACGAGGGGGTAAGAATCCTCTTAAATTAGATATAAAAAAAAAATTCTCTTTAGTGAGTGTGGAAATGTATTATATTTCTTTCTATCCAAATTGGATTTGGATAGAAAGAGAATGTTGTATATGTATAAATATAAATTTTTATGTATACCAGATTAAAACGACTGACATAATCATAATAATATAATAATTATTATTATGATTTTTCCTGATCGGTAAAATTAATTATAAATAAATATAATAAAAAAAAAATAAAAATAAAAGAATTTATGGTCAAAAATGCATTCATCTCTGTTATTGCACAAGAAGAAAAAGAAGAAACAAAGGGGTCTGTTGAATTTCAAGTATTCAGTTTCACCAATAAGATACGTAGACTTACTTCGCATTTGGAATTGCACAAAAAGGATTTTTTATCGCAAAGAGGTTTACGAAGAATTCTGGGAAAACGTCAACGGCTGCTGGCTTATTTGTCCAAGAAAAACAGAGTACGTTATAAGAAATTAATAAGTAAATTGAATATTCGGGAGCCAAAAACTCGTTAATTTAAATTTAAGGATTCGTTTGCATTTTTTTAGTTATTAGATTTGTCATTTTGATGAAACCTTGTTTTGATAAATTCATGGAATAATGAATTAGGGAAGAAAAGATATGACTATACCGTCCACAAGAAAAGACCTCATGATAGTCAATATGGGCCCTCACCACCCATCGATGCACGGTGTTCTTCGGCTGATCGTTACTCTCGATGGTGAAGACGTTATTGACTGTGAACCCGTATTGGGCTATTTACACAGAGGGATGGAAAAAATAGCGGAAAACCGAACAATTATACAATATCTGCCTTATGTAACACGTTGGGATTATTTAGCTACTATGTTTACAGAGGCAATAACAGTAAATGCACCAGAACAATTAGGAAATGTTCAAGTACCTCAAAGGGCCAGTTATATCAGAGTAATTATGCTGGAGCTGAGTCGTATAGCTTCTCATTTGTTATGGCTTGGACCTTTCATGGCAGATATCGGTGCACAAACGCCCTTTTTCTATATATTTAGAGAGAGAGAATTGCTATATGATCTATTCGAAACTGCCACAGGTATGCGAATGATGCATAATTATTTTCGTATCGGAGGAGTAGCTGCTGATCTACCTCATGGCTGGCTAGATAAATGTTTGGATTTCTGCGATTATTTTTTAGTGGCAGTTGTTGAATATGAAAAACTTATTACGAGGAATCCCATTTTCTTGGAACGGATTGAGGGAGTGGGCATTATTGGCGTAGAGGAAGCAATAAATTGGGGTTTATCCGGACCAATGTTACGAGCTTCCGGGATCGAATGGGATCTTCGTAAAGTTGATCGTTATGAATGTTACAATGAATTCGATTGGGAAGTCCAGTGGCAAAAGGAAGGAGATTCATTAGCTCGTTATTTAGTACGAATCGGGGAAATGAGAGAATCCATAAAAATCATTCAACAGGCTCTAGAGGGAATTCCCGGGGGACCCTATGAGAATTTAGAAGTTCGGCGCTTTGATAGAGCAAATAATGCCGAATGGAATGATTTTGAATATAGATTCATTAGCAAAAAACCTTCGCCTAATTTTGAATTGTCGAAACAAGAACTTTATGTAAGAGTAGAAGCCCCAAAAGGGGAATTAGGAATTTATTTGATAGGAGATAATAGTGTTTTCCCCTGGAGATGGAAAATTCGTCCACCAGGTTTCATCAATTTGCAAATTCTCCCTCAGCTAATTAAAAGAATGAAATTGGCCGATATTATGACGATACTAGGGAGTATAGATATCATTATGGGAGAAGTTGATCGTTGAAATGATAATTGGCACGACAGAGATACAAGCTATCAATTCGTTTTCTAAATCGGAATCCTTAAAAGAAGTCTATAGACTTATCTGGTTGTTTGTCCCTAGTTTGACCCTTATATTGGGAATCACAATAGGTGTACTAGTAATTGTATGGTTAGAACGAGAAATATCTGCAGCGATACAACAGCGTATTGGGCCTGAGTATGCCGGTCCATTGGGAATTCTTCAAGCCTTAGCGGATGGGACTAAACTACTTTTTAAAGAGGACCTCCTTCCATCTAGAGGAGATATTCGTTTGTTTAGTATTGGACCGTCTATAGCGGTTATATCAATTCTACTAAGTTATTTAGTAATTCCTTTTGGGTATCGACTTGTTTTAGCCGATCTCAGTATAGGCGTTTCTTTATGGATCTCAATTTCAAGCGTTGCTCCTATTGGGCTTCTTATATCAGGATATGGTTCGAATAATAAATATTCTTTTTCGGGTGGTTTACGAGCTGCTGCTCAATCTATTAGTTATGAAATACCATTAACTTTATGTGTGTTGTCAGTTTCTCTACGTGTGATTCGTTAGAACATGAAACTTGACTCCTCCTATCCTAGAAATGCATAAAAAGGGGAGGGCAAATGTATTGAATAGATATCCTCATTTTTATTTATTTATTCCATTCAGGTCGATGAATTAAACCAGATAGTCATATGAGTGAAACAAAACAACAAATTATAAATTTGTAGTAAGGGTTTATAATCTCATTCCCTATATACAAGGTAAACTCTTTATCCCAAGATTCTTTGATGAGTTATCATATTTTGAAGCGGGTGCAAAAGATCAACTGTATGACTATTACTGTCTTGTATGTATTACCATATCGGGGATCAATCAAAAATATCAGTGAACTGTTAGTAACACCAAGGTACATAAAGGATTTAGTAATAGAGATAATGTAAGGTATCAAAAAAGAGGTATTTCTACATAGAAAGAATCATAATAGGGGTTTTAAGTTGGTAGAAACGATTGAGCAGTAGTTCCCAACGATTCCGATCTAGAGTATGCTCCTATTCACTGATTAAAGAAATGACTATCAAGAACGAATTAATCCTTATATTATATGTATCCATTTTTCAGAATACACTCTTTTGAGAAATTAAGAACAGGAGCAAAAGAAATAGAATGGGAAAAAATGAAAAAATCTTTATTGATTTTCCCTATTTACTTTACACCCATACAAATAGAATTCTTATTATATATGAGTTATATAGTGCTGAATTCTTTCTATCTATTTATTGATATAAATAATGAGTATTTTATGGAAGAATTAAGTTATTACCGAGTAGATATTTCTTTTAATTATAAGGGATAAGATCAATTCAGAAGCGCTCCTTTTTGTTAGTCTAGCAGACAGAATTTCGTTGGTCTAATTTTGGACTCCCCAATGTATTTTTATTCTATTTATCCTCCAAGAATACTGAATAATATTGAACCCGTCCTTAGATTTTTTGTGGCCATAGAGGAGCCGTATGAAGCTGAAGTTTCATGTACGGTTTTGGAATAGCGATAGGAACAGTGATGTTATTATCGACTATAATTATCTAACAGTTTAAGTACAGTTGATATAGTTGAGGCGCAGTCCAAATATGGTATTTTGGGATGGAATCTGTGGCGTCAACCTATAGGGTTTATTGTTTTTCTAATTTCTTCTCTAGCAGAATGTGAGAGATTACCCTTTGATTTACCAGAAGCAGAGGAGGAATTAGTAGCAGGTTATCAAACCGAATACTCAGGTATCAAATATGGTTTATTTTATGTTGCTTCTTATCTAAATCTATTGGTTTCTTCATTATTTGTAACCGTTCTTTATTTAGGTGGGTGGAATTTTTTTATTCCGCACATATCCATTCCTGGGCTTTTCGCAATAAATAAAATAGCTGGAGTCTTTGGAATGACAATTGGTATCTTTATTACATTGGCTAAAGCTTATTTGTTTCTGTTCATCTCTATAACAACAAGATGGACTTTACCTAGGATGAGAATGGATCAGCTATTAAACCTTGGATGGAAATTTCTTTTACCTATTTCTCTGGGTAATCTATTATTGACAACTTCTTCCCAGCTTGTTTCACTATAAATATAAAATATGATAATAATATTCTAGGCCCTAACTTCTCTCAAACAAGAGAAATAAACATAAATTTATTCATAGATATCTACAATATGTTTCCTATGGTGACTGGGTTCATGAATTATGGTCAACAAACAATACGAGCCGCAAGGTACATTGGTCAAAGTTTCATAATTACCTTATCACACACAAATCGTTTACCTGTAACTATTCAATATCCTTATGAAAAATCAATCACATCAGAGCGTTTTCGGGGTCGAATTCACTTTGAATTTGATAAATGTATTGCTTGTGAAGTATGTGTTCGTGTATGCCCCATAGATCTACCCGTTGTTGATTGGAGATTTGAAAAAAATATTAAAAAGAAACAATTACTTAATTATAGTATTGATTTTGGTGTCTGTATATTTTGTGGTAACTGTGTTGAATATTGTCCAACAAACTGTTTATCAATGACGGAAGACTATGAGCTTTCTACTTATGATCGTCACGAATTGAATTATAACCAAATTGCTTTGGGTCGGTTACCAATGTCAGTAATTGGAGATTACACAATTCAAACTGTTATGAATTCGACTCAAATCAACATAGACGGGGATAAAGAAAAATTCCTTGATTCAAGAACGATTACCAATTATTAAGATTTTGTTTTGATATTTTGACAGAAGGGATCCAAGCTTTTTCATTTTGGTTAGTCCGTAACTATAATATAACTAATAACATAAAAAAATAACTAATAATTATAATTATAGCTTGTTGAGAATCGCTGTTTGATTTAAAGTTATAATAGAATATATTATTTTTCAATGATTTTGAAATATCAAATTTCAATTACTCTTTTCTTTCGAAATAAAAATACTAAAGTAGGATTTGGCTAATAACTTGAAATAACCTTATCCACATTAATCTAGAATTAATCTATAACTAAATTCAATTAAGATTAAATTTAGTTTAGTATTTTAGACAATAAAAATGAAATCCTTTCTCCCCTGGACTATTCAGTAAGGTCATGAAATCTTTCGACTTCGTTATTTCTTATTTTATACATAATGGATTTACCTGGACCAATACACGATATTCTTGTAGTATTTCTGGGATCAGTTCTTATATTAGGGGGTCTCGGGGTAGTATTATTTACCAATCCAATTTATTCTGCTTTTTCATTGGGATTGGTTCTTGTTTGTATATCCTTATTCTATATTCTATCGAATTCCTATTTTGTAGCTGCTGCACAACTCCTTATTTATGTAGGAGCCATAAATGTCTTAATCATATTTGCTGTAATGTTCATGAATAGTTCAGAATATTCCAACGATTCCCGCCTTTGGACGGTTGGAGATGGGGTCACCTCATTGGTTTGTACAAGTATTCTTTTCTCACTAATTACTACTATCCTGGATACGTCATGGTACGGAATTCTTTGGACTACAAGATCAAACCAGATTTTAGAACAGGACCTAATAAGTAACGTTCAACAAATTGGGATTCATTTAGCAACAGATTTTTATCTTCCGTTTGAACTCATTTCTATAATTCTTTTAGTTTCTTTAATAGGTGCAATTACTATGGCTCGTCAATAATAAATACTTAGAACTTCGAATTCAAGAAAAAATGAATTATTTTGAATAGAAAGAATTTATTAGTTAGATAAAAAAAAAATATGGAAAGGTTTAAAATTTTTAGTTAAATCTATTGCCAATACCTTTGTTCTCTAATTGTTCTATTCAAGTCAATCGAATCAGTTGAATTGTTGCTCATAGTAAAAAGAATAGTGATTGATGAGGAGTTAGTCAATGATGTTCGAACATGTACTTTTTTTAAGTGTCTATTTATTTTCTATCGGTATCTATGGATTAATCACAAGTCGAAACATGGTTAGAGCACTTATGTGTCTTGAACTTATACTAAATTCGGTTAATATCAATCTCGTAACATTTTCGGATTTTTTTGATAGTCGCCAATTAAAGGGAGACATTTTTTCAATTTTTATCATAGCTATTGCAGCCGCCGAAGCGGCCATTGGGCTAGCAATTGTTTCGTCCATCCATCATAACAGAAAATCAACTCGTATCAATCAATCAAATTTGTTGAATAATTAGTCGTAATTATTCATTATGTAAATAAATACATATCATAGTTTTATGTCTATTATATATGTATTAGATATATGTGTTTTTTATGTATAGCTATATACTATAGCTATATGTATTATATGTATGACTGTATGATATATACCTATAAATTATTTATTATTATATTATAATTAACTATGATTTATAATAATAATATTGTTAATCAATTTTTTTTTATTAAAATTGTGCAAATTATAATATAATTAATGTTAATTTGTAATTAATAGTATAATATTGCATTGTTGGACAATTTTCGTTGGCACGCGCAACCCGTCTCATATGACTGTGGTTATTGTAACAGAAATCAAAGTTTCTTGGGACTTTCTCATGAACAGATTTAGAAATATTTTTTTATTCTTAAAAAATTTAATAAATCATCGATTCATTTGGTATCTACAATATAAAAAAATATATAAAAATATAGAATTCATTTACTACTGAATTTTTCATACCAGATCGAAAAATTTTTATGTTCAAAACAGAAAAAATTCAATGTCACATTCAGTAAAAATTTATGATACATGTATAGGATGTACTCAATGTGTACGAGCTTGCCCCACGGATGTATTGGAAATGATACCTTGGGACGGATGTAAAGCTAAGCAAATTGCTTCGGCACCGAGAACTGAAGATTGTGTAGGTTGTAAAAGATGTGAATCCGCTTGCCCAACAGATTTTTTGAGTGTACGTGTCTATTTATGGCATGAAACAACTCGAAGCATGGGTCTATCTTATTGATTGATACGTTACAAAAAATCCAATTGAATCATTTGATTCCTCTTTACCGACAAAAGCCCGTACTCGAGAAAATATCGAGTATTCCGAGCACGGGCTTTTATGGTCAAAGCGTATCTTGTCTTTATCACGAGTTATTTTCCTTGGTTAACAATACTTGTTGTTTTGCCAATATTCGTGGGTTCTTCCATTTTTTTTCTCCCTCATCGGGGAAATAAGGTCTTTCGCTGGTATACCATATGTATATGCTTACTTGAACTCCTTCTAACAACCTTTGTATTCTGCTATAATTTCCAATTGGACGATCCACTAATTCAATTAGAAGAGAATTTGAAATGGATAAATATTTTTGATCTTCACTGGCGACTGGGAATTGATGGACTTTCCGTAGGACCCATTTTACTGACAGGATTTATCACTACTTTAGCGACTTTAGCGGCTTGGCCAATTACTCGAAATTCGCGATTGTTCTATTTCCTCATGTTAGCAATGTACAGCGGTCAAATAGGATCATTTTCATCTCGAGATCTTTTACTTTTTTTCATTATGTGGGAGTTAGAATTAATTCCTGTTTACTTACTTTTATCTATGTGGGGAGGAAGGAAACGTCTGTACTCGGCTACAAAGTTTATTTTGTACACTGCAGGGGGTTCTATTTTTCTTTTAATAGGAGTCCTAGGTATGGGTTTATATGGTTCTAATGAGCCGACATTAGATTTTGAAAGGTTGGCTAATCAATCATATCCCGCGGTATTGGAAATAATATTATATATTGGCTTCCTTATTGTTTATGCTGTCAAATCGCCGATTATACCCCTACATACATGGTTACCGGATACTCATGGAGAAGCACATTACAGTACATGTATGCTTCTAGCCGGAATTCTATTAAAAATGGGAGCATACGGATTGATTCGGGTTAATATGGAATTATTACCTCGCGCTCATTCTATATTTTCCCCTTGGTTAGTAATAATTGGAACGATGCAAATAATCTATGCAGCTTCAACCTCTTTCGGTCAGCGCAATTTAAAAAAAAGAATAGCCTATTCCTCTGTATCTCACATGGGTTTCATAATTATAGGAATTGGTTCTATAACCGACATGGGACTAAACGGAGCCATTTTACAAATACTTTCCCATGGATTTATTGGTGCTGCACTTTTTTTCTTGGCTGGAACAAGCTGTGATAGAATACGTCTTGTTTATCTCGACGAAATGGGGGGGATATCTATTCCAATGCCAAAAGTATTTACTATGTTTAGTAGTTTCTCGATGGCTTCTCTTGCATTGCCTGGAATGAGCGGTTTTGTTGCTGAATTAGTAGTATTTTTTGGAATAATTACCAGCTCAAAATATTTTTTAATGTCAAAAATGTTAATTACTTTTGTAATGGCAATTGGGATGATATTAACTCCTATTTATTTATTATCCATGTTACGTCAGATGTTCTATGGATATAAGCTATTTAATGTTCCAAACTCTAATTTTAGGGACTCCGGCCCGCGAGAACTCTTTGTTTTAATCTGTATATTTCTACCCATAATAGGGATTGGTATTTATCCTGATTTTGTTCTCTTGTTATCAGTTGACAAGGTACAGGCTATCCTATCTAATTTCTATTATAAATAGAAATTCAAGAATATAGAAATAGTTTTCATTAATGATATAAAAAGTCTTATAATTCTGCGATTTTAAGATTTAATAAATCGTTCGCTTTACAATGTAAAAAAATAAAATGATTTATAATTGTAATGAGATGTGTCTCAAGTTTTTGAGAACCCTCTGACTTCATGAAGTCAGAGGGTTCTCAAAAACTTACACAAATCTCTTTTATATATAAGACGATGCTCTTATGTATTTTTCGTGTGGTTCATTCACATTAACATCTAATTGAATGAACCATAACTGTGTAGACCTATTCCTAATAGATTGACCCCAAAATAGCATATCCAAATTATAAGAAATCCTATAGAAGCCACAAGTGCCGAATTCATATCTTCTAAGCTTTGATTTGTTCTAGTATGTAAATAAATGGCGAATATGGTCCAAGTAATAAATGCCCAAGTCTCCTTGGGGTCCCAATTCCAATAGGAGCCCCATGCTTCATTAGCCCATACTGCTCCAGAAAGAATGCCTATGGTTAAAAAGGTAAACCCTAAACTAATAATACGAGAACTCCAATAATCCAAATGCTGAGTCAGTTGATATTTGTAATAATTTCGAAATAAAAGAAAAGAAGTGTTTTTAAAAACACTTCTTTTTTTATTCGAGTATTTTATCTCATCAAAGAAAAACAACTTAATTAATAAATTATTGCTTTTATCAAAAACATCGACCCTTGTTCGAAATATAATGACTAAAAAAGCGACCGATAATAATGATCCGCATAAAAGAGCTGCGTAGCTCAATAACATCATACTTACGTGCATCATTAACCACTGAGATTGTAGAGCAGGTACCAATATTGCGGATTGATGCATTTCGATTGAAAGACCCCAAGTGGCGAAACCCTGAGTAAAAATAGCACTTGGCCCGGTTATTGTGCTTAAATCATTTTTAAGATTTCCTATCTTAGGAATCATATGAATCATGGATAAACCCCACGAAAGGAAGATTAATGACTCGTATAAATTACTTAATGGGAAATGTCCTGAATAAACCCAACGAATAATTAATAATCCTGTTATAGAGAAAAAAGCAGCTATCATACCCTTTTCCGACGAATCACGTAATCCTATGATTTCGTGGATTAATAAGTTCATTAAATAAATCGTAATGACAATTGAAATAATCGAAAAAGATATATGAGTTAATATATGTTCTAAAGTCACAAATATCATAAGTTAAGCCCCGTTATAGAATGGAAATTGGGAATTAAATACATTATAGGATAGGAGCCGCTGTGCCACTTGATGCCGCCACTCGGACTCGAACCGAGATGCTCTAGCACTGCTTCCTAAGAGCAGCGTGTCTACCGATTTCACCATGGCGGCCCACTTAAAATACTAATAAATAATAGTTAACTCATACGGAATCGTCGAGATTCGACTATTCGATATCGTTTAGGAAACATTGGAATCGACCAACAAAGACTTATTATTTTTTGAATTAAATAAATTCATATTTTAATGTTCAATAATCTTTTGTTCACTATCACCACCGTAGGTTCAATTTTAACAATCCGCTTTTACATACTAGAAACTCAGTTCTCCTGGAACAGTAAGAACCCGATAGTTTTCTTATCAATCGAGTTATAGAGCTAAAAATTAAAAATTCCCCTTTTTACTTTTTTGGAATCCGTGAAATAATAAATAACTAAGATAAATGAATCGTTGAAAAAAAAAAAATCGATTTTCTCAAAAACTAAAACCAAATAACTGGGAGTTCATATGTATAAAAATTTCATCACTAAATTCAAGGAATTTTTTTAATGATTTCAATACCTTAGTACCATCATTAAGTATTAATATTCTTTGTCGTGTCCATAATTTATGATACGATTAAATTTCTTAAATCCAATTTAGTTTTTAGTTGGTTTTCTTTTTGGCTAAGCATATAATGAAAGAGTTTCAATCTCTATCAATTTAGTTTTCAGAATAGAAAACTAAATTGATAGAGAAAATAGTAATAATATACATAATACACTTAGAATCCAATAGACAAAAGAATTCTTTTTCTACATAACGCATCAGCTAGTTCTAAAAAAGCTAATAGTGAGGAATTCATTCAATACATTAATTAATGTTAATTATGTATCTTACAAAATTTTAAGTTCGTCTTCTTGGTATGTCGATTCAAATTATTTTATTCCAAGGATTTATTACTTGTTTGCCGTACAAAAAAACTTTTTGAATGTCCGGTGGAAACTGATTTAGCTAAAGAAAGAGCTTTTTCCGCAATTAAATATCCTTTCTTCTTCCAAATATTTTTACGAATACGTTTTTTTGACATAGAAGTGCGTTTTTTTGGAACCGCCATTCAAAACTTATTTTTATCGTTGTATGTGAAAGACATGTATTATTCAAAATAGAATAGATTGTTCTTTTTAGTTATTATACATACTTAATTTATACATATTTAAATAAATACTGTATGTATTTTACATAATAAATTATAATCAAATTATATATTAATAATAAATAATTTTTGTAAAACATACAAATATATATAGACAATCCTTTTCATTTTTTATTTTAACTTTAGATTACTTTATTCAAATTAAATCAAAATTCCTATTTCTAGTTCTTTCTATACGAAGTAAGAACTATCATAGGATTCTGAATAAACATAAGTTTTTCTTATTGGAATTCAATCAATTAGTTCCCTAATGAGGTTAGATAATTATTACAAATTAATTAATTAGAATAACTGGATTATCCTTTCTTTAATTGAGTCGAATACTCAATTTTGTATAATTCTTTTGACTTACTATATCTAAATTGCCAGAGTGTAATATATTATAATTGTAGTAGCGGAATGATGAAAATCTCATATTCTCTAATATTCTATATTTTACTAAAAAAGTTTTTTAGTTAATAATTAATTAATAACTAGATAATAAACTTTACTTAGCTATTTGGTCATATCGTTTGATCAACCAATTTAGGTTTTTAAATATTTTTCCAATATCTGAGAAAAGGTCCAAAAATTTAAGAATAAAAAGAATTTAGTTTTTTTATATCTTTTTGTTAATTTATTAATTGTTCTTTTCAAAAAAGATAAAAATTTGTGAATTGGAAACACTGAAATTAAAAATAAAAATTTCTTTTTTTTTTATGGAACATATATATCAATATGCATGGATAATACCCCTTCTTCCACTTTCGGTTACTACGTCAATAGCTTTTGGACTTCTTCTTGTTCCTACGGCAACAAAAAATAGTCGGCGCATGTGGGCTTTTATTAGTGTTTTACCCTTAAGCATAATTATAGTGATTTCGGCTAATCTGTCTATTCAGCAAATGCATGGAAGTATTATCCATCAATATCTATGGTCTTGGACCATCAATAATGATTTTTCCTTAGAGTTCGGACACTTGATCGATCCACTTACTTCTATTATGTCAATACTAATTGCTACTGTTGGGATCATGGTTCTTATTTATAGTGACAATTATATGTTGCACGATCAAGGATATTTGCGATTTTTTGCTTATATGAGTTTTTTTAATACTTCTATGTTGGGATTAGTTACTAGTTCCAATTTGATACAAATTTATATTTTTTGGGAATTAGTAGGAATGTGTTCCTATTTATTAATAGGTTTTTGGTTTACACGACCCGTTGCAGCAAGTGCTTGTCAAAAAGCTTTTGTAACTAATCGTGTAGGGGATTTTGGTTTATTATTAGGAATCTTAGGTTTTTATTGGATAACGGGTAGTTTAGAATTTCGGGATTTGTTCGAAATAGTTAATAACTTGATTCATACTAATGGGGTCAATTTTTTATTTGCTACCCTGTGTGCCTTTTTATTATTCGTCGGTGCAATTGCTAAATCCGCGCAATTCCCCCTTCACGTATGGTTACCCGATGCCATGGAAGGGCCTACTCCTATTTCGGCTCTTATCCACGCTGCTACCATGGTAGCAGCGGGAATTTTTCTTGTAGCTCGGTTTCTTCCTCTTTTCATAGTCATACCTTACATAATGAATCTCATTTCTTTAATAGGCATAATAACAGTACTATTAGGAGCTACTTTAGCTCTTGCTCAAAGAGACATTAAAAGAAGTTTAGCCTATTCTACAATGTCTCAATTGGGTTATATGATGTTAGCTCTCGGTATAGGTTCTTATCGAGCTGCTTTATTCCATTTGATCACTCATGCCTATTCTAAAGCTTTATTGTTTTTGGGATCCGGATCGATTATTCATGCAATGGAACCCATTGTTGGATATTCGCCGTATAAAAGTCAGAATATGATTCTTATGGGCGGTTTAAAAAGATATGTTCCAATTACAAGAACTACCTTTTTATTAGGTACACTTTCTCTTTGTGGTATTCCGCCCCTTGCTTGTTTTTGGTCCAAGGATGAAATTCTTAATGATAGTTGGTTGTATTCGCCAATTTTCGCAATAATAGCTTGTTTCACAGCGGGATTAACCGCATTTTATATGTTTCGGGTGTATTTACTAATCTTTGATGGGTATTTGCGTGTTCATTTTCAACATTATAGTACTACTATAAAGAGTTCGTTCTATTCTATATCTCTATGGGGAAAAGAAGCATCCAA